TTGGTTCTGTTAGTGTAGCTATATGCTGTGTGTTATCAATGATTTCCACAGAAGTTGGTAAGATAATATCTTGAGCAGTTACACATCCAGGGCCCTGGAAACAAATGGACGCGTTGCTAGTTCCATACAGATTACTTCGCAATACAATTTCTTTCAAATTCATTAAAATCTCATGTACTGATTCTTGAATACCCACTATCGTAGAATATTCATGTGGTATTTTTTCAAATTTTGCTCGGGTGATGCATGTTCCTTCTATTTCCCCCAGCAAAGCTCTTCGTATTGCAATGCCTATTGTATCGGCTTGTCCTTTCTTAAGTGGAGACAGAATAAAGCGTCCATAATAAAGACGCTTACTATCTGCTCTTGATTCAACACACTTCCACCGTAGTGTCCGAGTAGATACTCTTACTTTCTCTCGAACCATATTAATATTATTTGATCAGATCGTTGAATTGTTTATTTCTCTTGAAATCTATTTCATTTTTATTTCTATACACGTCTTTTCTTAGGGGGCCTACATCCATTATGGGACATAGGGGTTACATCACGTACGAAACTTAATGGTATACCACTTCTTCGAATAGCTCGTAATGCTGCATCCCTACCGAGACCGGGACCTTTGATCATCACTTCTGCTCGTTGCATACCTTGATCTATGACTGTACGAATAGCCTTTCCTGCTGCGGTTTGAGCAGCAAATGGAGTCCCTCTTCTTGTACCTTTGAATCCACAAGTACCGGCGGAGGCCCAAGAGATTACCCGACCTCGGACATCTGTAATAGTCACAATGGTATTGTTGAAACTTGCTTGAACATGAATAACGCCCTTTGGTATTCGGCGTATATTCTTACGTGACCCAATCCGGGCATTTCTCCGTGAACCAGTTCTTCGTATAGATTTTGCCATACTTTACTTTATCATCTTAGAACGAGAAATTCGAGGTATATGGATATATCCATTTCATGTCAAAACAGATCCTATTTTTGTATTGGTTACTTTATGTTATAGAGTCCATTTTCAAAAGATTATCCTTGTCTTTGTTTATGTCTCGGATTGGAACAAATTACTATAATTCGTCCTCTCCTACGGATCAATCGACATTTATCACAAATTTTACGAACGGAGGCTCTTATTTTCATAGTTGTCATTCCTAAACTGAATTCTGAGTATACTTATTGGAAGAAAATCAATTTCTTGAAATTTGAAACCCCAACCTCGAATTGTATTCTCATCAAAGAAATGCTGATGGTTAAAAAAAAGCACCTAATCATTCGAATACTTGTTATTATGAATTAGGAATCCATTTTTTGTTCTTTTCGTTTTAGTTAAAACCTCTCGAAATATCAAATAATGGTAAGAGTAATTAACACGTCTTTTTTTCTTTATACAAATAGTCAATTCTATTTTTGCGACAATTCAGATATAAGAAGGATTACCATATATAACACAAAATTTCTCCCCCAATTCCTTCCAGTCGAGCCTCTCGGTCTGTCATTATCCCTTGAGAAGTAGAAAGAATTACAATTCCCATCCCGCCTAAAATTCTAGGAATTCGTTGATAGTTAGAATAGATTCGTAGACCAGGCCTACTGATCCGTTTTAAATTTAAAATAGTTGGATACATTCCTTTTCTATTTCTTCTATGTCGTAGGGTTACAACCAAAAAATATTTGTTGTTTTCCTGATGTTTTCTCACGTTTTCAAGAAACCCCTCTCGTAAAAGCATTTTTACAACGTTTTCCGTGATGTTAGTAGATTCTATTTGAACCATCCCTTTTCTATTCATGTCAGCATTTCGTATAGAGGTTATTACGTCAGCAATAGTGTCTCTACCCATGAGAAATTTTAATTTTTGTTGCCTCCACGTTTTTGATCTAATCAACATGCTTTTTTTTTACTTTTTCTGTAATAAAAAAAATATTCAATAACTCAATAACAATAAGAATGTTTAAAGAATGTTTAATATTATATTATAAAAATAAAAAAAAAAATAATATAAACAATAAAATACTTCAAATTATTTTATTGAATTTTCAAATATTTGAAATAAATAAAGAGATACGCGTCAGATAAAATTTGATTCACTAAATTTAAGTTATCTATTTCATTCAATAACTAAGTAGACGAGTAGGACTCTACTCTATTAAGTCGGATGTGATACTATAATACTTCAGGTGATAATGAAATTATTTTAGTGAAATTTAACTGTCTCAATTCTCGGGCAATCGCGCCGAAAACTCGAGTTCCTTTTGGATTTCCTTCTTGATCAATAACAACTGCTGCATTGTCATCATATCGTATTATCATGCCGTTGTTGCGTTTAAGTTCTTTACAAGTACGAACAATTACAGCTCTGATCACTTCTGATCTTTCTAGAGATGGGTTTGGTAATGCATCCGTAATCACAGCGACAATAATGTCGCCAATATGAGCATATTGGCGATTACTAGCTCCTATGATTCGAATACACATCAATTTTCGAGCCCCGCTGTTATCCGCGACATTCAAATGGGTTTGAGCTTGAATCATATCATTTTTGTTTTGAATCTGTTCTTTCAATGCAAAGAGAAAGTCGAAGTAAAAAAAAAGAAATATTCTTGTTCAAATTCAAAATAAAAGAAACCCACAATTGTTTTTTTATCTCTAAGACTTTTTTCCGTCGGTCTACCTGTCTAACCTGACATAATAAATTGAGTTCGTATAGGCATTTTGGACGCTGCTATTGAAATAGCCTTTTTGGCTATATTTTCTCCAACTTCACCCATTTCATAAAGTATTCTACCTGGTTTAACGACAGCTACCCAATATTCGGGGGATCCCTTCCCTGAACCCATACGTGTTTCCGTAGGTCTTAACGTAACAGGTTTGTCCGGAAATATACATACCCAGATTTTTCCACCACGGCGCACATTTCGGGTCATTGCCCGCCGACCTGCTTCTATTTGTCTAGATGTAATCCAAGCGGGCTCAAGTGCCTGAAGAGCATATTTACCGAAAGAAATACGGCTTCCTCGAGAAGATATCCCTTTCATTCTTCCTCTATGTTGTTTACGAAATCTGGTTCTTTTGGGGTTATAGTGGATGGTTCTTTCTCAATACCATCTCTACTACAGAAACGGACATGAGAGTTTCTCCTCATCCGGCTCCTCGCGAACGAAACGATTCCAATTTTCTAATTTTCGTAAAATATACTGAATCCTGGATTTTTTAAGATTTCAATTAATCTATTCTAAATTCGAAATTTTGATATCTTGTTTGGATTTAGAAACATTTAAATCAATTTGATTTATGAAGAATGTGTTTTTGTTATTTCTTTTTGCTTTGATTTTTTATTCAAAATAAAAAGAAAGAAAAATAATGAATCGAATGAGATTGAATAGCAGTAATCTACTAAAAAACTTCGCGGGCGAATATTGACTTTTTCAAATCTATTTCAGCTGTAGGATTCGTTCATGCCTTTTGGGAATAAATGAATTGGTTCCTGGTTCGTTTCGCCATCCCACCCAATGAATTATTAAGATTCGTTTTTCAATGGAATCCCCCGTATTCGTGGGTTCTTTCGTTCCCATTGCTTCTCAATTCATGGTTAGGTTTGAATTCTACAACGGAGCCCCCGCAGAAGATTTTTTCTTGAGTCAATCTTCTCAGTCTTTATTGGCTCGAGGCTCTTGATTATTTTTTATTTTTATATGAACGAACTGATTCGCCCATAACTAGATCAATCCGTATTGATGCTTTATTACATTGCCTTATTTGATTTGTGTTTTTCTGAGAAGACTCATAAACCTTACATACATATTGGAATTATATATCATTCAATTTTTTTTTTCTAGCTTTCTATCAACCTTCCTTTTATCTGTATACTTTATTTTCTATCACAATTCGATTGGTTTTCTTTTCTATGCAATACAAGAAATCTTGCAGTTGCTACAAGTATATGATCAATATATCATATTTTGACTGCTTTTTGGTATCCAGATAATGCAAAGCGATGAGTTGGTTATTAGTTCTATAGTAATGAGTTCATAGTAAAGGTCGGTTCCTTTTTTGAATCCTATCTTCTCAAAAAAACTAACGAGTCACACACTAAGCATAGCAATTCTATAAAATCATTAATCATTTTTTTATGCAATCCTATAGAAATTAAGAATTGTCATTAAAAAAAAATTCAGAAATAAAAAAAAGACTGAAAGCAAAGAGTTTGTTGTTTTTTATTTTTTTGCAATGGATATCGCATAAAGAAGAAAGACAAGTAACGTATTCTTATTAATCCTCTAGAAATATCCAAATTTTTATGCCTAATACCCCATAGATCGTTCGGACTGTATAGAAACAATAATCAATTTTAGCCCGAATGGTTTGTAGAGGAACCCTACCTTCTCTGATCCATTCGACACGTGCTATTTCTTTTCCATCGAGGCGTCCTGAAATTTGGACTTGAATTCCTTTTGTATCCGCCTGTTCAGTTAATTCTATTGCTTTTTTCATTGCTTTTCGAAACGAAACTCGATTCTTTAATTGCCCCGCTATAAATTCTCCAAGAATATTAGGTTGTCCATAAGGGCTTGGAATTCTTGTCACAGTAATGTTGAGTTTTTGGTTCAAACAGTTCAGTTCTTTTTGTATATTCCTCTGCAATTCTTCAACTCTTCGGATTCCACCGTCTAGTAATAACTTAGGGAATCCCATATAGATTATGACTTGAATCAGATCAATTCTTTTTCGAATTTCTATGCGTGCAATTCCCTCGACACCATAGGATATTCTCATATTTTTTTGTATATAATTTTTGATACAATGTCGTATTTTTTGATCTTCTTGCAGACCTAGGGAATAATTCTTTGGGTGTGCAAACCAAACAGAATGATGACTTTGGGTTGTACCAAGTCTGAAACCGAGTGGATTTATTTTTTGTCCCATAATCCCCCACTATTATACATAGAATAATCCGTCATATCTTCGTGCTTCTTTTTTTTTTTCATTCATCTTTTTTAAGC